AATGTGTTCGCTCAAGAAAGACTCCAGAAGATATTGATCGTAAATAAGAAGACTGTTTACGAAGAAACAGGAATAGATATTCGCATTCATATACATAAGAATTATGTAGGAACCAAAAGAATCTTTTCTTTCTTTTTGAAAAGATGTAAATGGATTTCTTTGAAGTAATGAGATTATTCAAATTATGATATTCGTGGAAAAACAATCGCAATAAATGCAAAGAAGGAACATCTTTGATCCAACATTGAAGAATTTGAACCAAGATTTCCAGATGGATGGGATGGGGTATTAGTAGATCTAACACATAATTTAAATGCGTTAATTTATCCTCTAAAAAGGGAAATATTGAATGAATAGATCGTAAATTCTGAGATTTTGGTATTCTTTTATCTTCAAGGGAAGATATTAATCGCAACGAGAATGGAATTTCCAGAATGACTCCAAAACCTTCTGATAGCATTTGAGAAGAAAAATGAGAAGAAAAAGAATTCTCGTGCCCCCAAAATTCATTTTGGTTAGGATCATTCACCGAAGAAATCAAAGATTTCTGTTGATACATTCGAGTAATTAAACGTTTCACAAGTACTAAACTAGATTTATTGTCATAACCTAGAATTTCCACAGGTTCGTAAAAAATCAAACTATTGAAGCTATGATAATGAGCAAGTGAGTAAATATACTCCTGAAGGAGTAGCGGATATAGGAAGTTTTGTTGCCGAAATCTATCTTTTTTCAATCTAAATATCCTTGTAATTCTGCCATTGAAATACATTTATAATGTAACCAAAAAAGAGAAGCACTTCTTGTGTTATGAAATGATACATAGTGCAATATGGTCATAACGGCGTATGTGTATGTTGTATGTAGTATATTGTTTCTCTTATACTAAATTATACTAAAAGAGTATTTAGTATAAAAAAGTCTAACTTCTAACTATAATAATAGAATAAGAATCTTCTTATTCTATTATTCTAAGAAATAATGAGAATAATATAGTCTAGTATTAATATATCTAGTATTAATATATACTACGCACTGTCTATACTTTTACTTTCAAAAATATATACTTTTAGACTGTACTGTGATGTAAAAAACATAATGAGAATTTAAGAAGTAAAAGATTCTATAAAAATAAGAACAAATAAAGAATATATACCCCGGAGACAGAGAGCCCAATCTACAGATCTTTTTCCTTTCCCTTTCTATCCAATTTGGTTTTATTTTCCCTTTTAATATAACTAAAAAAAAAGAAAGAAAATAGAAAATAACAATAAGAAAAAGGGGTAAAAATCTTTTATTTTCGCAACCCAATCACTCTTTTGACTTTGGAAAAAATTATTTTTTTATCACTATACTATTTCTTCTACACATCCGTCTCCAATCCACAATAAAGAATAATTAGGATTAAAAAAAAAAAAGAATCAATGGTCCACTCACAATTAACAAGAGAACCTTTTGCCACATCAGGCACTAATCTATTTTTAACGTATAATTAGTAATTCGATCGGGTAATCATTCAAATTAAGAAAGGAAGCTCGTTGCTTTTTTGTCTTACTCGAATTGGAGCCATAAGGCTCTATCCATTTATTCACTAGACCCGAAATACTTGACTGAACTTAAATTTTTATAAAAAAAAATTCTCGTTCTATTTATATTATGAGTAATAGAAATCTTCTTTTTCTATGATTATATTATTCTTTTTTATTTCTATCTTTCTATTCTTTTTACGACATGCTTTTTTTTCCATTCATTACCTTTCAGGATCAGTCGCGGTCTTATAAACTCTACCAATAGTCTAGACGAATTCCTTCATCCAAATGTGTAAAAGATCATAGTCGCAATTAAAAGCCGAGTACTCTACCGTTGAGTTAGCAACCCGAATCAATATAATCAATATAAAATGTAGATATGATCGAAATAAAAAAAATCCAACAAATTCATCCATTTTACTAAAGTGAATGAAAGATCCAATAGGGGAGGAAATGGGGATAAAAATCTTTATTTATATACGATCAAATTATATTTGTTTGAAACACCATTGTCAATATGAATGGACTTTTTTTTTCGAAAACAAATTTCAAGAAATTATATAGAAATTTGTGTTGGATTAGCACAACATAAAGAATAAATAAGAACTTTGAGCGGAAAAAAAGAAGGAATAAGGTAGAGATAGAAAAATTAGCGGCTTTATTTAATCAAAACTTTAATCAAAAAAAGAAAGGTACAATACAAATACAAGAAGAAAGATTACCCCCCTTGTTGGGGGGTTCCACAAAAAGAAGCAAGAAAAAAATACGAATAAGAAAAAGAAGAATAAAAGTAAGTATGAATAGAACAAAAAAATAAGAAACTTTGAAGAAAGAATTACGCAAAGATAAGTATTAGTTACCCTATCTTTTTTTTATTCATGATTCTTGTTTTTACTTTCTTTTTTATCAAAAGAAACTCGAAATTCTTTAAAGAATTCTGCCTTCCTTAAAATATCATAAACAGTTCCTGTGGGTTTAGCACCTTTTTCAAGGAAATATAAAATAGCAGGAACATTTGAATAAGTTTGATTCTTTATCGGATCATAAAAACCCACTTTTCGAAGATCTCTTCCTTCTCTTCGGGATCGAACATCAATTGCAACGATTCGATAGATAGCTCATTGGGATAGATGTAGATAAAAAATGCCCCCCTAGAAACGTATAGGAGGTTTTTTCCTCATACGGCTCAAGAAAAAATGATTCTAATTTCTAGAATTTCTATTTCTATCTATATATATATATATAGATAGAATAGATAGAAATAGAAATAGAAATAGATCCCTAAAGAATTAGACTGTAATTTGAGCCTTTTTTCCTTCTTTACAGAAAAAGAAATTTCATTCGTACTCCTAACTCAAGTTGGGTAGTTTTGAAAGAGTTCGAAAGGAAATCCTTAGAATTTCTTGAGCTGTCTCTAACCTTTTTTTTGTCTCCTTTCGGATCTATTTTTTTTTACTCATTCTGATCCAAATATTGAGACAAGTGAAAATAGTGTTTCCTTGTTCCGGAATTTGTTGTCTTTGCTTTGCGCTTTGTGAAATCATTAGGTTTAGACATTACTTCGGTGATCCTTACTCCTTTTCAAAAAGGCAGCAACATACCTTTTGTTTTTTGTTCTTTCTATGGAAAAGGGAAAAATCATACGAAAGATTGATTCCTTTGTTATACACTCTTTATCGAAAAAGTTTGAAATTTTCGAAAAATTTGATTTTTTTTTTTCATTTCAAACTTGTTCAAAAATGAACCTCTCCATTTATATATATTGATGATATATTTACAAAGTTGGTCTAACTTATTGATTATAACTAACCCTAGATTATTCCCCCGATAAATGAATCAATCATTTTTGCTCGAGCTCCATCATATGCTATACCTTTATATACCATTAGTATATACCTTTAGTATCTTTATTTAGCAACCCAAGAGAATTTCAAATAGGTTCCTAGCAGAACAAACTATGTCGAGACAAGAGCATCTTCATTCGTATAGAAAATGGTGGATGTAAGAATCCACAGCCAATCATGTCCTTCAAGTCGCACGTTGCTTTCTACCACATCGTTTCAAACGAAGTTTTACCATAACAACATCCCTCTAATTTTCTTTTAAATTGGAACCGTATGCAATTGATTCAATATGGAATAATGAAATGAATAGTCATTGGTTGAACCGATACATAATAATCTACACTGAAAGATAAGTGTTTATCCGGAGGATAGGATTTCACTTCAAATTACCCCATATTTTCTCATATGAACATTATTCATATGAAAAAAAAATCAGTTTTAAGCAAACTTATTTACATATTCAACAGATATTTCGGGATTGTCCATCATAAAAGATCCCTCTTTTTCTTAAAAAAAAAAGAAAATAGAAACCTCAAAAAAAACCTTTGACTTTACTTTCATTCAACTGAAAAAGAAATCCCCATGAATGGATAAAAGTTTTTAGCCACTTTAACTAAATTTTAATTAAATACTATATTAACTAATAACTATACTAAATTAAATATTTCATTGAAATATTCATAAATATTCAATGATAATGATAGAATCAATTATATATTAATAAGATAATCTTAAATAGCTTAAATAAGAAGATAGAAAAATATACAATATATATTCTTATGTAAAAATTCTTTATTTATGTATTAATATATTCTAATATGAATATTTTTTATTTATGAAATATGATTTTATGATTCTAATATTATGATTTACTTAATATTTACCATTTACAATTGAATCTTATTTTCATTTCATTTAAATAAGAGAGATAATTTGAGAATAAAGTTTCTTTGTTTTCATTATTCTGAAGTAGAATAAGTCTCGTGTAAGGTAAGATCAAAGAGAAAATAAGAATCCTCAAATTCAAATTGTTGAATAAAATTTTCAATTTCAATAGAGAAGAATCTTTCGTTTCTGATGCAAACGATCTGGGACGGAAGGATTCGAACCTCCGAGTAACGGGACCAAAACCCGTTGCCTTACCGCTTGGCCACGCCCCATTTTGATTTGGTCTAAGAAAAACTAAGCTAAATATTGGTTATTCGTCAATAACCAACCAAAAGAAATATAGGACATGTTGTCGCTGGGATTCAACACATATAGATATAGAATAAAAAAGATTAATTGATCATTACTTAGAATTCAATTAATATTATTGTATGAAAATAGAATTCCTTGTATTCTTATTTGATTGGAGAATGTAAGGAAGGATTCTTGATTGGGGAGAAGTCAAAGAAAAAGAAGAATTTCTTTTATCTGCCTTTTTCTTTGAAAAATTACCTCAGAAAAACAACTGAATCCAATCTGATAATTTATTATCATTTCAATCTCATCTTAATCTTTAAGAATTTAAGAACAAGAAAAGAATATTTGTTATGTTTAATATCTTTAGTTTAATCTGTATCTGTCTTAATTCTACCCTTAGTAGTTTTTTCTTCGCCAAATTGCCCGAGGCTTATGCCTTTTTCAATCCAATCGTAGACATTCTGCCGGTTATCCCTTTACTATTTTTTCTCTTAGCCTTTGTTTGGCAAGCTGCTGTAAGTTTTCGATAAAAATGAAATCTATATTCAATTCATAAATAAAAAAAGATAATATTTTTCTTCTTAAAATCAATGAGATCAGAAAGAAGATTCAGATAAGTCTGGACATTAGGAACCCTCGATTCAAAAAGTGAAATTCTGATATTTTCTATTTTATAGTGAGATTTCATTTGAATAAGGGAAGGGGCGATGATCTTTATCTTTAATCAGCTAATCAGCTTCTTTCTTCTTTTTTTTGTTATGACCTTTCCTTTATAAGATCCCATACAATACCTAATTATAGATATGGATATGGATATGGCAAGAAATTTTTGGTAACAAAAAAATACGAATCTTATTACATTAGAATATTACGTTAGAAATAGATTCGTGAAAAGAAATTAAAAAAAAAAAAAAACTTCTTTTTTTTTTCATCTTTAGAGCGTCATATCAAAATAGTGTATAGTGTGTGTCGTAAAATAGGTGATCTATTTCCTTAAAAAAAAAATGATCTTATCTTGGAGATTTGTAATGCTTACTCTTAAACTATTCGTTTACACAGTAGTAATATTCTTTGTTTCTCTCTTCATCTTCGGATTCTTATCTAATGATCCGGGGCGTAATCCTGGGCGTGAAGAATAAAAAAAGAGATGAGATTCGTTTTTACTTTTTTTTTTTTTCCTTTATTTTTTAATAGGTATTTCATAGGTAAATGTAGAAAGAAATGGAATAGATGCTAGATAAAAATAAAAGATTCATAAAAGAAAATAATCGAAATTTATTCTGATTCTAAAATATCAAGTTATAAGGGGGTCGGAGAGAGAGGGATTCGAACCCTCGGTACGAATAATTCGTACAACAGATTAGCAATCCGACGCTTTAGTCCACTCAGCCATCTCTCCCCATTCCAAATGAGAAATTTCTCATGTGATTTCACACGTAAAGTGAAGATTGAGAACAATTTTTCTTTTCCTTCAATGATTCGAAACAGATTTATCCAATAGTAAAGAATACCTTACTTCTTTTATTTTGTACAAAAGGTTCATTTCCCCGCCCGGCCTGGTTAAGTATAAGTACTGGCCGGGCCAGTACTTCTTTTGTTCCAACGAATAAAAATTTTTATTGAAACAAGAAGAGTAATTTTCATTGGCATTCCTAATTCTTAGAAATTCTATAAGATTTTAATAGATAGTTTAACAGATAAATTATCTTAGAAATTATTTAAGAAATTATATATATCTAGATTAATATAGAATATTCTATATTTAGAATTCTATATTAATATGATATATTATATATTGAAATATTCAATAATTCAATATTAGAGATTATATATATATATATATATATTCTTAGTATATTCTAAATTCTAAGTAATTAGAGTAAATTAGAGTATAAATTAGAATATTTAGTCTTAAGTCTTAATAGTAAAAGTGTTATGTTCTAGTAATATCTAGTAATAGTATTATAGTATAATAGTAATATACTACTAATATTTTTCGTCTTTATTTTATTATTCTTAAGTAGAAAATTTGGAAATTCATTAATGAAAAAAAAATTTCATTATAAATGAAAGTTGAAGTTCAGTATGATATTCATCTGAATAATTCACTTAAGCGGTTCAAGTAAAGGGAGGTTTAAAAAAAAAAATACTTAAAACTTTAGTACACTATTTAAATTAGACTAAACTTTTTGCTATTCACCTATTTTTTTTTCATTTTACGTGTTCATGCTGGAATTTTTATGATTCTGATACTATCTTGACTGCGTCTTATTACTTTGGTTGGACAAATAGTCCATTCATATCCAATAATGAATATGTAGCGGGTATAGTTTAGTGGTAAAAGTGTGATTCGTTCTATTAACAACTTAAATAGTTAAGGGGTCTTTCCATTTTTTTCATATTTCATATTCCGATCAAAAACTTTATTTCTTAAAAAGATTTAATCCTTTACCCCTCAATAGGACATTTGAGGAAATAATATACATTCTCACGATTTCTATCCAAAAGGCAATCAGAATTTTAATAAAAAATTTGGATTATGGAGTCGAGAAGCATAAATTTTTTGATTGGTTCAATTCTTCCAATTGAATGAGTATGAATAAAGGATCTATGGATGATAGTACAAAACTTTCAATCGTAACTAAATCTTCAATTTTTGCGCTGAAAAAGGGGGAGATTGAAGCCAAATAGCTATAAAATGATGGTTTTGGTTTACTAGAACCCTCGGCTTCTTATTTCAGCTCGGTAGAAACAAAATTATTTTCCTTAGGATCTCACGAGTAGAAAAGAAATAGGGAACGAAGTAACTAGACTAGAGACTAGAAAGATTTGATAGAATCCCCCTCTTCTAGAGGGATCATCTAAAAAGCAAGTAGCTTTAGACACATTCATAAAAAAAGCTGACATAGATGTTATGGATCTCATTTTTTCTCTGGTGGGAA